TTTATTTACTTTTTTTTATTATATTTGGTTGGATAAAAAAGAAACTTTGGGATTGCTGAATCACAGACAAATAAATACCAAAAAATAAATATATAAAGCAACGGAACCACCATAGTATTTTTTAACTCCTACAAAAAGAAGGGTGGTAATTTGATCATTTACCAATATGAGTCTCATAGATCCTATTTTTATTTTTCCGCGATGGAAGGTAAGGATCAATTTTATTGTAGAGCCGTATGCAATGCACAAAAGATGCCCGTACGGTTATTCTATTTTTTCTTAGTTTTTTTATCTTTATTTATTTTATCTTCACTCCATCATCGAGATCGAAGCACCTTTATTAGGTTATATCATCAGGGTAATGATTCATCAACCCGCTAGTGATTTTTATGAAGCACAAACGGGAGAAGCTATCTTGGAAGCGGAAGAGCTGCTAAAACTGCGTGAAACCATCACAAGGGTTTATGTACAAAGAACGGGCAAACCCTTATGGGTTGTATCTGAAGACATGGAAAGAGATGTTTTTATGTCAGCAACAGAAGCCCAAGCTTATGGAATTGTTGATCTTGTAGCAGTTGAATGAGAAAATAGGATGGATTTCTTGAAAATCCGTAATTTATTATTTTATCTTCTTACCGAGTTCAATATTTTATTATATTAAATCGAAGTAATTTATAATCATCCGGTTAGGATCGATCTAAACCAACTCATTATGTATACTATTCAACATGCCAACGATTAAACAACTTATTAGAAATACAAGACAGCCAATCAAAAATGTCACGAAATCCCCTGCTCTTCGGGGATGCCCTCAGCGTCGAGGAACATGTACTAGGGTGTATGTGCGACTCGTTCAGATCATGGGCTGGGACAAAAGAAAAAAATTTTCCAGTATGAATGATCAGTACCGATCAATAGGATAAAAGGGAAGAACTCCATCCCATTCACTCTCTAAAAAGAATAAGACTTTCTATTGTGTATGAAATTTATGGTTTCCATTGGTGCAAATCCAATTACCCTCAATTTAAATTTAAGATGAAAAAAAAAATTCCCCAGTGGTATTAAATGGTTATCCATTAAGCGGGGACAATCTTATAAAAAAAAAAAGAAAGATTCGACTTCCATTCTTGCAAGAACGGACTAAGAGGGTCAGCTACCCAGCTAACTTTCATAATTAAATACCGTTACTGTATTAGGTAGATCCCCTTGTGAAAGACCTATTACTGGCTAAATTATGGGTAGAGCCAAAGAGTGTGAACTGTACAAGTTACTAATAAGGTTAGGTTAATTAAATAAATTAAGAGGCTCCGGTGCATAGAGAAGACCTCACCGTTTAAGAATTAACCATAGAAACGATGGAACCTACTATTTCTTTATCCATTGTACTAGTTTTTTATTTACTATGTTGTTGATACCTAGTTGAATAGAATTTCTTTTTTCGAGGTAAAAAAATGGTGGTCGGGAAGGTTACAGTAGCTAAAGCCATTGGAATTTTTATTTTATACATTGGAAAAATCCGTTTTGTTATTAATAGACTGAGGAAGGGGAATAGAAAAACTGAAAGAAAGTAAAGCCATTAGTTATTCTATTCGTCAAAGTTTCATTTATTCAATGACCAGAATTAGACGGGGATATATAGCTCGGAGACGTAGAACAAAAATTCGTTTATTTGCCTCAAGCTTTCGAGGAGCTCATTCAAGACTTACTCGAACTATTACTCAACAGAAAATAAGAGCTTTGGTTTCGGCGCATCGGGATAGAGATAGGCAAAAGAGAACTTTTCGTCGTTTGTGGATTACTCGTATAAACGCGGTAATGCGCGAAAAAGGGGTATTCTATAGTTATAGTAGATTAATACATGATTTGTACAAGAACCGAGTGCTTCTTAATCGTAAAATACTTGCGCAAATAGCTATATTAAATAAAAAAAGTCTTTATATGATTTCCAACGAAATCATAAAATAAGTAGATTCTAAGAAATCCGCTAGAATCGAATGCCCCGGAGAATAAACTCCGGGAGGGTAGAGTAAAAATGACTATGAGAAAAAATTATTATGATAAAGTAGTTAACATAAATAAACACGTTCAATAAAAAAAGATTTCTTTGCTTTCCCCGAGTTTTTTCTTAATGACACGGTAACAAAATCTGGATTTTCAGGCTTTTGAATAAAATACCTTTGAGTTGAGTTCCGATTGGAATTTTAATTCAATTGAAGAAAGAATAAGCTTATTTCATTCTGGTTCGAAGACCGGTAGTTCGAGTAGTCGACTCGCTTTTTTCAAATTGTTTTTCATTATTAAGAAAAGGTAACAAAGATAAAATACGAGCTTGTTTTATAGCAATAGTAATTAATCGTTGTTGTTTCAAGGTCAATCTATTCACTCGTCTAGATAATATTTTTCCTTGCTCACTAATAAATCGACTAATTAAACTCATGTTTCTATAATCAATTCGATCCCCCGATTGGATCGGGGGTAAACGCCTACGAAAAGATCGCTT